TTTAACAGAGGAACGTAAGCCAACTCCCAACTCTCATTAGCGAAGCGTTAGTAGCAATCTTTCTATCAATTACTTTCCTTGCCATCTTGATTGCCGCTCCGCACCTTACCTTTCTTTCCGGAAAAGAATTTAACCCTCACTCATCCCATCTCCCCTTCCTCCAACTGCGCTTAGACCGACAGTGGCAAGAGCTTCTTCTTTGTTCACAGCTTGAGCGGATTCGATTCCGAACCTTTTGAGTAACTATAGTGATTCCTTCCCTTTCTCTTCCTTCTTTCCCAGAGCTACTGGCTCATTTCACTCTCTTTAAATAAGAAAGACGGGGAGTCACTGGCTTCCTTTCCTCCTAACCAACTCGCTACAGGGTCTATGTAATTGAGCTGGTTCTGTATAAGCAGGGGTGGGGATGACGCTCGTATCCCGTAACTTGTCAGTAGAGTCATTCATCCCTATCTTGGTTGCATTCTTTATCCTGGAAAGCTAGTCTAGTCTCCGCCCCTGTCTCTGGGCAGCCTTTGATCATCTCGGTGAGCCTCCCCCTTATACATGAGAGAGGTCGTGATAAGAGTTTCCGAGTGAGGCGAGGGGCTCCTCTCAATCGACGAAGGCTTGAGTCCCCTACGGCCAGTACAATGCGCTAGTCGCATCTTCTATAAGGCTGGCATCTAATATAAAGAAAGCTGTCCTTGTGGACTCTGTCTCATCTTTTTTTATTAACTATATTCATGCTTCATGAAAAAAAATGAAGCAATCCGCTTCGCACCTTTATCCCTTTCTTTTTTGGGGGAAAATGCATTCTCACAACTTCCTATTGAATCAAAAAAATGCCTACACCCATGCTCTCTGGAAAAGTCTTCTCCAGAAGTTTTATACTAAGCCCACTTATTCTTATCCCCCTGTGGCTGCCTTTGCTTTTCCCACAATCACAAGCCCACTAGGCATAAAGAAAACAGAGGATCCCCGTGCCAAAGCAGGCATCTTTCTTGGCTATCCTTTTGGCCAAATCTTTTCTCTCTCATATATGATTCTTCTTTAAAACCATTTACACTTCCAGGAGTATCAGCGCAGCTTCGATAGGACAAGGTTTGAAGAGCTCTTACGCGGAAAGTCTTTCGCTCTCTCTTATTCAGTTCGAATCCTCAGTTATTTGATAAAGCTAAATTCGAGAATAGAATAAAGAATCGAATCATAGAGTTAAGATCTCTACCGAAAGGGAGAGGAGAACAAATCAAGATCGACTGACTTACAGGAAAGAAGCGAAACTCGACTGCTTGGACAGAGTGGGATAGATCTATTGCCAGAGGTGGAGACGGATAGGTAGCTAGACTTCCAAGTTGCGGCACGAAGTAGCGAAGACTGTTCAGTTAGATTTTTCAGATGCTGGAGTGAGTTCTTGAGAAAGAACAGAACTAGACTTCAAAGGAGAAGTCGGAAGAAGATCAACCGAGAGTCCCCGGCTTTCATATGCTCTTTATAAAGTAGTTTGAGGGCCTTAAGAAAGGTAGACCGTCGGGGTAAGGAAAGGGTCGATGTACATTGATTTTTCATATATAGAGAGATTCCCCTGTATAGCTAGCCTTCTTCTTCAGCAGATACTCTGCGTAGTATACCTATGGACGGTACATTTAATCAAACAAAGCCTCTCGACTTGCTTGTTGGTTCGCGGGTCTGCTTCTCTTTTGATCCGCGGTCTGCCACCGATAGGTGGCCGATCGTGTTTCTTGAGAGGGTTGTATCCAAGTTATTCGACCAGGATTTATCCGAAGCGGTTAGTTTCCTGTTATCTTATCTGGTGGTGAATTTGATGTCCCGTGGGTGACGACCCCGGGCTCTACTGTCAGATTTCTGAGTGGGTACCCGTTGGGCTATCTTGGCGCATGGCCTCTTTTCGCGTTGTCCCACCACCTAATTATTTGGTGGTGTGCAGAACTTGTGTACCCGGGAAGGGTGTTTACCAACTACGCCGTCCTCGGGGATTACGTAGTAATCGCGGATGAGAATGTCGCGACCCGTTACAAGGAGTCCCTTGACCTCCTGCAGGTGGTTATTTCGAAAGAGAAATCACTAATATCAAGGAGTGGGTCCGCGGAATTCGCGAATAACTTTAGGGTTCGAGATTTGACAGTCGATCTCTCCCCGGTATCCATTAAAAAGCGTTATTAAACACTTTCCACCCCTACGGGTTGATGGCTGTTGCTCACCGTTATTCGGTGCGTGATTTCCGTTTGCTTTGTAGGCTGGGTGGAGCTGGATATCGTGTTCTTGCAAGGCTAGACCATAGGCGCCCGAGGCGGTATTCCCATCTTGTGGTTATGGGGCTAAAATTGCTCTCTCCTTCTTACCCGCTTGATTTCTGGTTGGGTAAGGGACGACCACTCAGTCCAGAAGCTCATGGGCGTTTGGTGAGACTCCTTCGAGCCAAACTTAAGCCCCGGGAGCTGGTATTGCCCCCCGATGAGCTGTTCGAGACTGAGGAATCTAGATATTTCCTGGAGTACTCTCTCCTTTATGGATGGATGCGCCAGTGGTTAAACTACCTTAAATGGTATCACCTTACCGCACTTTCCCCTTGGGTTACCCTCGAGGAACTGTTTAGCGGTCCGGTTGTCTCGCACTCCTGGAGGATGGTCGCGGTGGACGAAGACCTCGTTCGCTTCTCTCTGGAAGTTGTTTATAGAAGTGCGCTTTTAAAGTTCATTAATCAGGCTGTGAAGTGAAGGTCACAGGGGCTATGAGACCCGGCGTAGTAATTTGGAAGCCCTAGTAGTAAGCAGAAAATGAAAAGCTTATGAATAAGCTCAAGATAGCCAAGATGGAGTAGGGCTAGTCTAAGACAAGACAGACCGATCTATATTCTCCTGCTCGCCTTTACAAGGTTTCCTACTCACTCTATTGAGTTACAGCCGGGTTCTGCAAGGAAGCATCTCGACAGGCCCGCAACCAGTGGTTGATGCCCCACCCGAGCTCTCCATACTCTATTTATCAAGGAGAGTTTTACCAACCCTGCCATCCTAGAACGTTAGCGTACAAGAGGGGCATTTCTCAATTGAGTTAGTCACACATGGAATCTCAGATGTGGAAGTTTTATTCCGATTTATTTGGCGTTTAGTTGGCTGCACTCTAGGTCTCACCTAAGATCCTTAGTCTATCCGAGGCTCTCGTTAACTGGGGCACGATAGAACCGATGGTCAGTACCTCTTTACTAGGGAAGGGGTTCCCGGGAGAGAGCTCTGGTTCGTGCGCATTAGAAGTAGACATGAGTGGTTGTCTTAGCGCGCATCGGAAAGACCTTGCCTCAGTGCCTTTGAGGGATTCCTTCTCGCTTGCTTGCTGTCTAAGCTCTTCGATCCTGCCCTGCTTTGATTCTTGCGCTTGCCTGGATCGCTATCTTACTAGCAGTAGTGCTGTTTTCTATTTGAGCTTCCGCATAATGATTCGAATCGGTAAAATTCTTTGCCTCCCTTATCGGATGGCATCAGATGCCGGTGGCGGTTAGCGTTCTTTATGGCGGTGCCAGTGGCCTCTTAGCTTTGTGGGCGATATCGGATGGTTGGTATCTCACCGCATAAGTGTCAGGGATGGCGTAGTTCATTAGTGCTTTCCCGAGGATGTCTGTGCCCGTCTTTAGTCTTTCTCGGCCAAATACGAAAAAAAGAATTTGAGCTCTATCAGATAGGACGACCTACTCCTTAGTTGAACCAGACTTTGCCACTCACCTTCATCCGCACGAAAGCAGTTTTTCCTAAACGGTGATACCGCCAGGTTTGAAACTTCAATCTTTTCGCAGCTTGTGGGGCCAATACCACTCCGGCCCCCAAAGTGCTAGATCCATCGAAGTAGAGAGTCCACCTCTGCAAAGGCGAGGACTTCTTCATCGAGCTCCACTGGTTCATGGCATGATCTGCCAAGAAGTCTGCAAATGCCTGTCCTTTGACCGCCTTCATAGGAACGTACCGAAAAGTGAACTCGGATAGCCCTAGGATCCACTTCCCAATTCTCCCCGGGTCTGGTCAGCATATACTTAATCAGGTCCGTTCGAGCAATTACCAACACTGTTGTGGAAAGGAAGTAGTGTCGGAGCGCAAAGTAGAGCGATAAGCACATCTTCTCGATCGGCGAATAATTCTTCTTAGGGCCCCCTGCTGAGATAATACACGGCCTGCTCCTGCCCTGAATCAGATCGAATTGGGGATGATTGTAGATAGACCATCAGCATAATAAATTCTCGTAAACCAAGAACCATCAAGCAATTTCATGCCCTAATTGGGTAAACCGGCCTTTACCACTCCACTCTGTTTGTAGGAAGGTACTTCCGGCCGGATACCCGTGGGTCAAGATTTTTAGGTAGGAATAACCATTTTCTCTATATCCCCCATCTGGGTCAGCAAGCTCCGAATCCCGTTTGTTCCTTTCTTGGGTCAAGGAGCAATTTCAAACATTTCCATTTTTATATTGGATTTCCCTTTTCAAGATGTCTCAGAGCAAGCAAAGTCTGACCTTATCTACTTATAAGCGCAGAGGGAAAGTAGCAACTTGATTTGGACCATAGGGGGCTTCCTTCCGAACTACGGATAGGCTACCGGGCTTTGCACTTCGGCCCGTGCTCTATCTCTTCTCTCACCCGACAGAGAACTATCGTCTCGCTTTCGCAAAAAAATCAAAGACAAGGGGGGGACATAAAGGCCTTACCCCTGAACATCAAAACAAGCTAGGGAGCTCTAAAAAAGAACATGCCTTGGCTTTTTAGAATCAAAAGGAAGAGACCCTAAGCTATTAAATAAAATGGAGTCTGAATGAGTATGACCATAAGCAGCCAAACAATCTGCAGCTTTGCCCTAAAGACATGAGATAAAGAAAAATGTCCTTTCCCAACTCACTAGCATGATCCTAAGAAAGCCACACTGTGATTTTGATTTGGCACCAGGAAGCCAAAAGATGGTGAAGAGAGGAGCTTTATAAAAGAAATCCACATTGAGACTGGGAGAGAAATGAGACCCTAT